AAGAGTAGTAGATAGTATTCGATAAAAGGAAGAGAAAAACGAATAAAAAAATTATAATAATAAATATTTGTAATGCGTGTATTGTTTTGTTGTATTAGATCCAAAGATTTTTTCTTTACCTTACCTAACTATAACTACAAAGACGGGGTTTTTTATATAAAATCTGGATATATAATCTGGAAAGACAAAAAACCTAGAAAAGAAAAGATAATAGAAATTACGAATTACGAGTTTTTAAATCTAGTTAAATTTTCAAATCTAGTTAAAATAAAGATTTTCTTTTTTCGAGTGATCTCATCGTGCGATACCTTTTTTTTTCTTCTGATTCGAGATATTATGTGAATGAACCTACTCTACTATTGAATCTAATGAGTTAAATTTCAAATAAATTAAATAAAGTAAAAAAAGTAAATAAAAAAAGGTATGATAGGTTAGAAGGTCACTATTTATTCTAAAATAAAAAAGAGATTCGAAACAATAAAAAAAAAGAAAGAATCAAAGAAATTATTTTCCAATTTTTTACACATTTATTCAAAAAAAAAGTTACATGTTTTGAATGAAGTTACATGACACAGTTCTTATTATTTTTAGTATTAGTTTACTCAAGAGTTTCCCAATGAATCTGTTGCATTGATTCTGAATCACGGGAGGGGCAGATGTCAAAGATGATGAAGTGATTTCTTTTTCTACTTCTGTTACTTGTTACTCTATTTTTGTGTTACTCTATTTTTGTTAATACCGCCTATAATGATTGATGAGTCGCAAATTTGCAATTGAATTTATTTATTCTTTCAATTGGCATTTTTGCTTATCCCCGTCTCTTGCAAAAATTTAAACTTAGGGAAGTGCTTTAGAAACAAACATATGGATAAAAAAAAGAACATATTTCATTTAGCCCCTTCATGCCTACTATAACTAGTTATTTCGGTTTTCTACTAGCAGCTTTAACTATAACCTCAGCTCTATTTATTGGTCTAAGCAAGATACGGCTTATTTGAAATTAATTGAATGAACTGTTTGTTTTATAAAAAGAAATCCTTCTGTGGTATTCCATATATTCGATAGTTCCTTACATTACCGTGTTAATTACCAATTATTGGTCATTGAGATTCATGGGCAATACAGATTAATATTTAGGGATAGATATTACCTCTCTTTTTCCCCTTTCAAAAAAAAAATTGAAATGATTGAAGTTTTTCTATTTGGAATCGTCTTAGGTCTAATTCCTATTACTTTGGCCGGATTATTCGTAACTGCATATTTACAATACAGACGTGGTGATCAGTTGGACCTTTGATTAATTAACATCTCGTTTTTTTACTGACCTCCTCCTTTCTTTAATTCGCGGGAGGTCAAATTCAGATTGCTGTTCAATTATTTGAGTTCAATGTCATTTTCGACCTAAGAAACAAGAGCGGAATCACGCTCTGTAGGATTTGAACCTACGACATTGGGTTTTGGAGACCCACGTTCTACCGAACTGAACTAAGAGCGCTTTTTTATCACAATAGATAAGACTATAAAGACGAGTATTCTTTTTTTTTTAACCCCAATTTTTTAACCCCAATACATTTTGCACGCGTATACTATCATATTTTTTTATCATAAAATACAAAATTATGTATGTCCTGTTTTATTTAATCGATCAAAAAAGGATCCCTCGTTACTGCTCAGAGGAGAAGTAATAGGTAGGGATGACAGGATTTGAACCCGTGACATTTTGTACCCAAAACAAACGCGCTACCAAGCTGCGCTACATCCCTTTCAATTGGTCTACAGTGTCATTGTAGAGAATCCCTGTCTTGTTTTCCACATCCTTATTTTTCGATTGATATACAAAATGAATCTTGCCCATTTCTTCTTTTTTTTTTTCTCATATTCATATAACAAACATATAATAAATAATAAATGAATATTTTTCGCGGGAATTATCTCAATTCTCAGGTGGAAAGGGGCGTATTTTTCTGTTTTAAGAAAAGGAAAATCTTATCTATCGAATCGTTGTACATTTCAATTTGAATTTTGAATTAGGGATTGGGGATCCCGTGTACAAATACAAGTAGTCCTTAACTACATATACATCTGATTATATATATATGTATTACCATAATGTAATACAATAAAGAAGAAAGAAGGAGGATTTAAAATGCGAGATCTAAAAACATATCTTTCCGTAGCACCGGTACTAAGTACTCTATGGTTCGGTTCTTTAGCAGGTTTATTGATAGAGATTAATCGTTTATTTCCGGATGCATTGACATTCCCCTTTTTTTCATTCTAGTTATTGACATGGGAAGGGGTGAATAAAATTAGAGCTACAATAAAATATCTGTGACTAATCCCTCTCTCCCCCCCTTAATTAGGTAGAATAAGGAGGGGGAGGAGAATAGAAAGAAAAAAAGGATTCAACCTCATCGAAACTCGGGTTCACGATCCAATTAAATTACTAATAGAGCGAAAACGGAAATGTGGTTAGGGCAACCGTATCTTACAAGATACTTAAATAAAATACTGTACAGCGATTCTAAATATAGTTAGAAAAAATCAGTGTATTACTTATTATTTTATTTAATTACTATATTGATATATTGATTGCAACGAAATATTTAATAATTTTATTTTAAGTTAGCAACTTCTATTTTTTTTTGTTCCTTTCTTCTTCGCTTTGGGTCGGAAAATAGAAGATCGGGGTGAATCAAAAATAAAAAGGAGGTTCATGGCCAAGGGTAAAGATGTCCGAGTAAAGATTATTTTGGAATGTACCGGTTGTGTTCGAAACGGTGTTAATAAGGAATCAAGGGGCATTTCCAGATATATTACTCAAAAAAATCGACACAATACGCCTAGTCGATTGGAATTGAGGAAATTCTGCCCTTATTGTTACAAACATACAATTCACGGGGAGATAAAGAAATAGATCGAATCGAGTGCTTGTATGTCAACCTTTCAAGGAACATGAAAAAATGACATACATGAAAATTAGGTATATTATTACATATATTTAAATATAAACAAATAAATAAATATAAACAAATAAATAAATATAAACAAACCAAATCCTATTTATTAATTCTATATATATATAATTTTTGATCCGATCGAAATAGGATTTTAGAGATAAGGAATAAAAAAATAATGGATAAATCCAAGCGACTCTTTCCTAAATCCAAGCGATCTTTTCGTAGGCGTTTGCCCCCGATCCAATCGGGGGATCGAATTGATTATAGAAACATGAGTTTAATTAGTCGATTTATTAGTGAACAAGGAAAAATATTATCTAGGCGGGTGAATAGATTGACCTTAAAACAACAACGATTAATTACTATTGCTATAAAACAAGCTCGTATTTTATCTTCGTTACCTTTTCTTAATAATGAGAAACAATTTGAAAGAAGTGAGTCGACCGCTAGAGCTACTGGTCTTAGAACCATAAAAAAATAGGCTTAGTCTTCAATGGAATCAAAATTCCAATCCGAACGAACTCAAAGGCGGATTAATGTTTTGTTCGAAAAATCCGAGAATCAAAATTTGATTGTCATGTCTGTTGTAATGTAAGAAAAAAATCAAATAAAAGAATCGTCGAAGAAGAATAAATCTTTTTTTATGGAGCATATTCACTCATTTTGTTTGGACGACTTTATATTTTAGCATACTAATTTCTACTCTACCTTCCCCGAGCTCATTCTCCTGGGAACTCCATTTAAAACATTCCAGTGGATTCCTTCCAATCTCCTTATTTTATGATCTCATTGGAAATCGTATAAAGACAACTCCTATTTGATATAGCTATTTGTGCAAGTATTTTACGATTAAGAAGCAACTGCTTCTTGTACAGATTGTGTATGAGTCTATTATAACTATAGGATACCCTATTTCCGCGAATTACTGCATTTATTCGAGTGATCCACAAACGACGAAAATCTCTTTTTTTCCTACCCCTATCCCGATGAGCCGAAACCAAAGCTCTTATTCTCTGTTGAGTAATAGTTCGAGTAAGTCGTGAATGAGCCCCTCGAAAGCTTGATGCAAATAAACGAATTTTTGTTCTACGTCTCCGAGCTATATATCCACGTTTAATTCTGGTCATTGAATAAATGAAACTTTGATGAATAACTAATTCTTTCTTTCAGTTATTCTTTTTTCCCCTTTGCTGGTCTATTAATAACAAAACGGATTCTTCCAATGTATAAAATAAAAATTCCAATGGCTTTTGCTACTCTAACCTTCCCCACCACGATTTTTTCTTTTTCTAGGCATTTCGCCTTGAACTGAGAAATTTTTTTGATACCAAGTATCAAAAAAAGCATAATAACTAAAAAAAAAGTACTAAATAGAAATGGATAAATAAATAGTGGGTTCCATCGTTTCTATGGTTACTTCTTAAACGGTGAGGTCCTCTCTATACACCGGAGCTCCTTTCTTCAATTAATCAATACTATTGGTAACTTGTACAGTTCACACTCTTTGGCTCTACCCATGAATTTTCCAGTAATAGGTCTTTCACAACGAGATCTACTTTATACAGTAACGGTATTTAATTATGAAGATTAGTTGGGTAGCTGACCCTGTTAGTCCGTTCTTGCAAGAGTAGAAGCATAATCTTTCTGTTTTTTAAATAAATTTTAATAAAATAGGATTTCCCCCGCTTAATGGATAACCGTTTGTTACCAATGGGGGATTCTTTCTCCCAAATTGAGGTGATTGGATTTGCACCAATGGAAACCATAAGTTTCATACACAATAGAAGGATATGATAGATCTATCTTTTTTAGATAGTGAATGGAGGAACTCCATTCAATTTTATTCCCTGGTACTGATCACTGATACTGAAAAAATTCTTTCCTTTTTATGTCTCAGTCCATGATCGGAACGAGTCGCACATACACCCTAGTACATGTTCCTCGGCGCTGAGGACATCCCCGAAGAGCGGGGGATTTCGTGACATTTCTGATTGGCTGTCTTGTGTTTCTAATAAGTTGTTTAATAGTTGGCATGCTGAATCATATACATAATGGGCTGGTTTAGATTGATCCTAACCGGATGATTCTGAATTACAATTACTTCTATTAAATACTTAATAGAATATTAAACTAAACCCTTCAAAAGAGAAAATCTTAAATTATGGATTTGTGCGTGAAATCACTGCTATTTTTTATTGAACCGCTACAAGATCAACAATTCCATGAGCTTGGGCTTCTGTTGCTGACATAAAAATATCCCTTTCCATGTCTTCGGATACAACCCATAAGGTCTTGCCCGTTCTTTGTACATAAACCCTTGTGAGGGTTTCGCGAAGTTTGAGTAGTTCTTCCGCTTCCAGGATAAATTCTCCCGTTTGTGCCTCATAAAAAGAACTAGCAGGTTGATGGATCATTACCCTGATGCTATAACATAATAAATGGTTCTTCTATCTCGCATGATGAGGCGAGGAGACGAGATAACGAATAATAAGAAAAAAAAAGAGAAAATTGAACAACCGTACAGGCATCTTTTGTGCATTGCATACGGCTCTACAATGGAATTCACGTTTTTTACCTTTCATGGAAGAAAGAGAAAAAATAGGGTCTATTAGACCCAGATCAATAAATGATCCAATTACCACCCTTCTTTTTTTTTTCGGCGGAGTTCAAAAAAATACTATGATGGCCCCGTTGCTTTATATATTTATTTCGTCTGTGATTCAGCAATCCCAAAGTTTCTTTTTTTTTTATTATTATTTCCTTTTTATTTTTGTACTTTTCCATAACATAAATATTGTTAATAGCCTTCCGGTGTGAAAAAAAGTTTGTGACACTGAAATGGGCTCACAATAGGTAAGATCAAATTTTGAATACCCCTTATCTCATACTACTCTTGCGATACATAATCTAATTTTTTTGAAAAAAAAATTCATATCGAATTCGAAGTGCCATGCTATTATTACTTACTAATTCATATTTCATATGGCGAAGGCATAGTCTTCTTTTTCTCCCAAATAAAAAACTCATTGGCGCCAAGCGTGAGGGAATGCTAGACGTTTGGTAATTTCTCCTCCGACTAGGATAAAAGATCCCATTGAAGCGGCCAATCCCATGCATATTGTCTGTACATCTGGTTTCACAAATTGCATAGTATCATAAATGGCTATTCCGGGTATTACCCATCCGCCAGGAGAGTTTATAAACAAATACAGATCCTTGGTATCATTCTCTATACTGAGATATACCATAAGACCAATAAGTTGATTCGAGATCTCGGTATCAACCTCTTGGCCTAAAAAAAGTAATCTTTCTCGATAAAGTCGGTTGATTAGGATCAAATTGTATCCCTTAGGAGCCGTACAGGCACCTTTTGATGCATACGGTTCAACAAAAATTGTGAAAAAAATCAATGTGTAGATTCCAGCCCTCTTTCTTTTTTCATATTTCATAGCAGGCTTTTTATAACTTCTAACGAAGGGATTTTTTCTTCCATTTTTAAAGAAAGATGAGTTTTGGCCCCTTTTCCTATAATCCTATAATATAAAAAAAATTAACTAAGCTTATCGGACTAACTTCTCATTGATTTTTTTTCATCGAGATCCAATCCAAATCGCGATGTCATTTTCTTGTTCCTGAATGGGCTTCTTCCATTTTTTATTCAATTTTTTTAGGTTTATGCTCTACTCCGAGTAAAGATCTGCCCGATTTTGATTTGCACATATAGGACAAATGAACCAAATACCACGTCTTTTTGCTACAACTTCCTTTTTTTTTTTCAATTCATTTCTTTCATGTCTTCTATCAAACAAATATTCAACGTATTAATCATATTATTCGATTGATTAACAGTTTGAGATCGATCCTATTTATCATTTTTTTATAAATAGAATCATTTATTATATAAGTGGTAATCATAGATATAGTACCAATTGGGTTTTTGCTAAACGGAGCCTGGATACTTCATTTTATTGGTCCAACCAAGTCAACCATAAATCATTCTAATTGATAATATTAATCTGAATACCCCCCAAAAAATGGATCTAATTACACTTCATTGCACTTCACGCTACAAATTTTTGATAATTCAATCAATCTTTTTGGGCGAAATAGAGGATATCTCGATCGGGGGAGAGAATGGGGAAATCCCATATGGCCCAATATATCTGACAAGTCGCACTATACGTCAACCCAAGATGCATCTTCCTCTCCAGGACTTCGAAAAGGTACTTTTGGAACACCAATAGGCATTGAATGAAAGAAAAAAATAATTAAGTACTCTATTTCACTTTGATGTGGAAGCGTAACAATGGGTTTATTGTCTTAATAATATTGGCCTTTATCATACTTTATTAATATTAATTTTATTTTATACATAGATTGAATAAGGCCATAAAATAAAAAAAAAAGGTAAAGGAAGACAGAATGAATAAAAATAAAGGAAATTTTTTACGAATTGGTCCTTTGAATGATGACCAAATATAGATACGTTCGTTCATAGAAAATTGGATTAACCCCCATTGCGTATTGGTACTTATCGGATATAGAATAGATCTGCTTCTCTTTTTTCCTATGAACCAAATTGTTCCATTATTACTAAAAGAATAGAACAAATCTTAATCCTTTCTCCGAAATAATCCCCTGAAAGGGGGGAGGTCCATAGCATAGTTTTTTTCCAATGCAATAAAGTTACATAGTATTTATTTTTCGTTGATAAAGGGGTATTTCCATGGGTTTGCCTTGGTATCGTGTTCATACTGTTGTATTGAATGATCCCGGTCGTTTGCTTTCTGTTCATATAATGCATACAGCTCTGGTTGCTGGTTGGGCCGGTTCGATGGCTCTATATGAATTAGCAGTTTTTGATCCCTCTGACCCCGTTCTTGATCCAATGTGGAGACAAGGGATGTTCGTTATACCCTTCATGACTCGTTTAGGAATAACCAATTCATGGGGCGGTTGGAGTATTACAGGAGGGACTATAACGAATCCTGGTATTTGGAGTTACGAAGGTGTAGCCGGAGCACATATCGTGTTTTCTGGCTTGTGCTTCTTGGCAGCTATCTGGCATTGGGTATATTGGGATCTAGAAATATTTTGTGATGAACGTACAGGAAAACCTTCTTTGGATTTGCCCAAGATTTTTGGAATTCATTTATTTCTTTCAGGAGTGGCTTGTTTTGGTTTTGGTGCATTTCATGTAACAGGATTATATGGTCCTGGAATATGGGTGTCCGACCCTTATGGACTAACCGGAAAGGTACAATCTGTAAATCCAGCGTGGGGCGTGGAAGGTTTTGATCCTTTTGTTCCGGGAGGAATAGCCTCTCATCATATTGCAGCAGGGACATTGGGCATATTAGCGGGTTTATTCCATCTTAGTGTCCGTCCGCCCCAACGTCTATACAAAGGATTACGTATGGGCAATATTGAAACTGTACTTTCCAGTAGTATCGCTGCTGTCTTTTTTGCAGCTTTTGTTGTTGCTGGAACTATGTGGTATGGTTCAGCAACTACCCCCATCGAATTATTTGGTCCTACTCGTTATCAATGGGATCAGGGATACTTCCAGCAAGAAATATATCGAAGAGTTAGTGCTGGGCTAGCCGAAAATCAAAGTTTATCAGAAGCTTGGTCTAAAATTCCTGAGAAATTAGCTTTTTATGATTACATTGGCAATAATCCGGCGAAAGGGGGATTATTCAGAGCGGGTTCAATGGACAACGGGGATGGAATAGCTGTTGGGTGGTTAGGACACCCTATCTTTAGAGATAAAGAAGGGCGTGAACTTTTTGTACGTCGTATGCCTACTTTTTTTGAAACATTTCCGGTTGTTTTGGTAGACGGAGACGGAATTGTTAGAGCCGATGTTCCTTTTAGAAGGGCAGAATCTAAATATAGTGTCGAACAAGTAGGTGTAACTGTTGAGTTTTATGGTGGCGAACTCAATGGAGTGAGTTATAGTGATCCCGCGACTGTGAAAAAATATGCTAGACGGGCTCAATTAGGTGAAATTTTTGAATTGGATCGTGCTACTTTGAAATCCGATGGTGTTTTTCGTAGCAGTCCAAGGGGTTGGTTTACTTTTGGGCATGCTTCGTTTGCTCTGCTCTTCTTCTTCGGACATATTTGGCATGGTGCGAGAACCCTGTTCAGAGATGTTTTTGCCGGTATTGATCCAGATTTGGATGCTCAAGTAGAATTTGGAGCATTCCAAAAACTTGGAGATCCAACTACAAGAAGACAAGTAGTCTGATGCAACATTGCTTTGTTATTTTTTGCTTCTATTTTCTGTTTGCTATTTTACATGGGGTACTGGAGAAATCTTGATTTAAATCGCTGCCTTTTCTTTGACTCTTGTTCTTTCTTTAGCCGGGGGATGATCCCAAATAAACAAAACAGGTATGGAAGCTATAATTGTAAACCACGATCGAATTTATGGAAGCATTGGTTTATACATTCCTCTTAGTCTCGACTTTAGGGATAATTTTTTTCGCTATTTTTTTTCGGGAACCACCTAAAGTTCCAACTAAAAAACTGAAATGATTTTTCATTATCTCAATTGAAGTAATCAGCCTCCCAATATTGGGAGGCTAATTACTTCAACTAGTCCCCGTGTTCCTCGAATGGATCTCTTAGCTGTTGAGAGGGTTGCCCAAAGGCAGTATATAGGGCGTACCCAGTAAAACTTACAAGTAATCCAGATATAGAGATGGCGACTAGGGTTGCTGTTTCCATTATTATATAATTTCAAGACCACAATGGATCTATGCTAAGATCGTTTATTTACAACGGAATGGTATACAAAGTCAACAGATCTCAATGAATACAAAATAAGATTTATGGCTACACAAACCGTTGAGGGTAGTTCTAGATCTGGTCCAAGACGAACTACTGTAGGGAGTTTATTAAAACCATTGAATTCAGAATATGGTAAAGTAGCTCCTGGATGGGGAACGACTCCTTTGATGGGTGTTGCAATGGCTCTATTTGCGATATTCCTATCTATTATTTTGGAGATTTATAATTCTTCCGTTTTACTG